AATTAGGTGCCTGAAAAAAGGATTATTTTGATAGAATAAAAAATGCATAATTGCCCTAATTAACTGTAAAAAAAACAATAAAGTTTTACATTGAAATTCAAAAATTCAAATGCATATACATCATATTACAAAAAGATAAGCTAAATAAAGCTTTTAGGCTCATAACTTAAATATAGAATAATAAATCTTCTTTTTAATTAAATTAAACTCAACAACTTTAATATTTAAAACAATAATTCTAATTGGATTAACTATATCAATAAGAGCTAGAAACTGAATTATACTTTGGACAGGATTAGAAATAATACTTATATCATTTATTCCAATTATGAACTCAAAAAAAACAACATATTCAGAATCAATAATAAAATACTTCATCATACAAAGAATTAGATCAGCATTATTAATAATATCTATAATAATAATTCTAACCAAAATAGACAGAAAATTTATTATAATAACAGCAATGTTAATTAAACTAGCAATTGCACCAATAAATATATGATTTATCTCCTCATTAGAAGGAATTAATACAGAAATATTAATAACAGTGTTAATTACTATAAAAATTACACCTTTAATAATTATATCATATATAAACTTAAAATTAAATATAATTATTATATACTCAATAGTAACTACAACAATATTAATTATTAATCAAACATCAATAAAAAAAATCATTGGTCATTCATCAATCTTTAACTTAACATTATTACTAAGACTAGTTTCAATATCATCAATATGAATATATTATTTATTAATCTACTCAATAATAACTATATCAATTATTAATATAATTAAAACAATTAAAATTAAATTTATTAATCAACTTATTATAAGAGAACAATCAAAAATTATAAAATTAAATTTATGAATTTTAATAATATCATTTATAGGTATACCACCATTTTTAGGATTCATAAACAAAATTATAGTATTTGAAGCATTAATAAACATAAAAGAATTAACAATTTTAATAGTAATAATTATATCCTCAATAAGAATTGCATTTACATACATACGATTATCATATACATCAATAATAATAATATCAATAAAAATAAAATGAGAAACAATTAATAAAAATAAGATAAAAATACTAATAATTACCATAATTAATTTAATTACATTAATACAATTAATCTAAGACTTTAAGTTATATAAACTATTAACCTTCAAAGTTTAAAATATCAATTAAGATAAGCCTTAACCATTCATTAAATTTGCAATTTAATATTTTATATAAACTATAAGACTTATTAAGAGAAATTAAATCCATAAATAAACTTACAATTTATCACCTTATTCGGACACCTTAACAAAAATTAATGAATAAATGATTGTTTTCAACTAATCACAAAGACATCGGAACACTATACTTTATATTTGGAATATGATCCGGAATAATAGGAATAATACTAAGAATAATCATTCGAACAGAATTAACACAACCAGGATCATTCTTAAATAATGATCATCTATATAATGTTATTGTAACATCACACGCATTAATTATAATTTTCTTTATAGTTATACCAATTATAATTGGAGGATTTGGTAATTGACTACTTCCTATTATAATTGGAGCACCAGACATAGCATTTCCACGATTAAATAATATAAGATTCTGACTCCTACCACCATCAATTATTATACTAATTTCAAGATCATTAATTGATTCAGGTGTAGGGACAGGTTGAACTTTATACCCCCCCTTATCATCAAATATTTCAAGATCTGGTATTAGAATTGACATTTCAATTTTCTCACTTCATATAGCAGGAATCTCATCAATCCTAGGTGCATTAAACTTTATTACTACAGTAATAAACATACGAACACCCGGAATAATAATGGATAAAACACCATTATTTGTATGATCAGTACTAATTACAGCAGTATTATTATTAATTTCACTACCAGTACTAGCAGGGGCAATTACAATATTATTAACGGACCGGAACCTAAACACAACATTCTTTAATCCAGCAGGAGGGGGAGACCCTATTCTATATCAACATCTATTTTGATTCTTTGGTCACCCTGAAGTATATATTTTAATTTTACCAGGATTTGGTTTAATCTCTCATATTATCAATAAAGAAAGAGGAAAAAATGAATCATTTGGATACCTTGGAATAGTATATGCTATAATCTCAATTGGATTACTTGGGTTTGTAGTTTGAGCACACCACATATTTACTGTTGGAATAGATGTAGATACACGAGCCTACTTTACCTCAGCAACAATAATTATTGCCGTGCCAACAGGAATTAAAGTATTTAGATGAATTGCAACAATAAACGGGTCATTTAAAAAATCATCTATTCAAATACTATGATCATCAGGATTCGTTTTCCTATTTACACTTGGAGGATTAACAGGAATCGTATTATCAAATTCATCTATTGACATCATTATACATGATACATACTATGTAGTAGCACATTTCCATTACGTTTTATCTATAGGTGCTGTATTTGCTATCATTGCAGGATTTATTCACTGATTCCCCCTAATAACTGGATTAACAATAAACAACAAATGATTAAAAATTCAATTCTCATTAATATTTATCGGAGTAAATATAACATTTTTCCCACAACACTTTCTAGGTATAAACGGAATACCACGACGATACTCAGACTACCCTGACATATTTACACAATGAAACATAATTTCATCAATAGGAAGAACTACTTCAATTATTAGAATTATACTATTAATATTTATTATTTGAGAATCAATACTAGCCAAACGACTAATTATATTTTATAATAGAAACTCTACATCAATTGAATGACTTCAAAAACTACCACCAAGAGAACACTCATATAGAGAATTACCAATAGTAACAAACTAATTTAAAGTGACAGAAATAATGTAATGAACTTAAAATTCATATATAAGTAAAAATACTTCTTTAAAAATAAAATGACTAAACATAATATTCCAAGACCCCTCATCACCAATAATAGAGCAACTAATTACACTACATGATCACATTATAATAATCTTAACAATAATTACAATTTTAGTATTTTATATAATATACTCAATTCTAATAAATAAAATAGTAAACCGATTTATTATTGAAGGACAAATAATTGAATTCATCTGAACTATCACACCAGCATTAATACTTGTAATAATTGCATTACCATCACTACGAACACTGTACTTAATTGAAGAAAGTAATAAACCTATACTTACAATTAAAGCTCTAGGACACCAATGATACTGATCATATGAATATTCAGACCTAAATAATATTGAAATAGAATCATACATAAAAACAAATTCAGATCTATTAGAAAATGAAATACGATTATTAGAAACAGATTATCAAATAATTATACCATTCAACACTCCTATTCGAATTTTAACTTCATCAACAGATGTAATTCATTCATGAACCATTCAATCAATAGGAATTAAAATTGACGCATCACCAGGACGAATTAACCAAGCTAATTTATTTATCTCAAAACCAGGAATTTACTATGGACAATGTTCAGAAATTTGTGGAGCAAACCATAGATTCATACCAATTATAACAGAAGTTATTAATATAAAATCATTCATAAAATGAATTAAAAACAATTCATTAGATAACTTAAATACAAGTAATGATCTCTTAAATCAAATTATAGTAGATTAGTAACTACTTCTAATGAAAGTTTTAGTTTAATATAAAACAATCCTTTGTCAAAGGATAAAAATAATAATTATAAACTTTTCATCCCACAAATATCACCATCATGATGGATAATAATCATTATTAGAACAACAATCATACTTATATACATAATTTCAATTAAATTCCATAATATTAATTACAAAATAACCTTAAAAGAAAAAAACATAAAATACAAAAACTGAAAATGATAATAAATTTATTTTCAACATTTGATCCATCTACAGGAATAATATCAATAAACTGAATATCTATAATTATTCCAATCACAATAATACCAATTAAATTCTGAAATAATTTGAATAAAACAATACTAATTATAGAAAAAATAAATAAAATAATATTAAATGAAATCAAAGCATCACTTAAATTGAAAGGATCATCAATTATAATAATCAGATTAATAATAATAATCTTAATAACAAACATTAATGGACTATTACCATATGTATATACATCATCAGCACAAATCTCATTTTCTATAGCAATAGCATTGCCTTTATGAATTTCAGGGATAATATATGGATGATTAAATAAACCAAAATCAATATTTATTCATCTAATTCCTATAGGAACTCCACCTATTTTAATACCATTCATAGTTATAATCGAATCTATCAGAAATATTATTCGACCAGGTTCACTAGCAATCCGTTTAAGAGCTAATATAATTGCTGGACATCTAATTATAGCACTACTAGGATCAAATACAAATTTAATAACAATCTTAATTATAATATTTATAACACTAATAATTTTTGAAACAGCAGTATCAATAATTCAAGCATATGTATTCATAACCTTAATTAACTTATACTCTAGAGAAATTTAAAATGAATAATCACCCATTCCACCTAGTAGATAATAGACCTTGACCAATTACAACATCAATAGGATTACTTACAATAACATCAGGATTAACAATAATATTTATAAAAAGAGAATACATAACATTAATTATAGGAATAATAATTACTACAATATCAGCTATACAATGATGACGAGATGTTATCCGTGAATCAACATATCAAGGACTACATACAAAAAAGGTAATAACAAGAATAAAATTAGGTATGATATTATTTATCTTATCAGAAATTATATTCTTTGTATCATTTTTTTGAACATTCTTTCATAGAAGTTTATCCCCTGCAATTGAAATTGGAATACAATGACCACCTAAATGTATTAAAACATTTAACCCTATAAACATCCCACTACTAAATACAATAATTTTATTATCATCAGGAATCTCAATTACATGAGCTCATAATGCTATCTTAATGAAAAACTGAACAGCAACAATAAAAAGAATCAAAATTACAATTATCTTAGGAATCTACTTTTCTATAATTCAAGCAATTGAATATTATGAAGCAACATTCTGCATTTCAGATTCAATTTATGGATCAACATTCTTCTTAATTACAGGATTTCACGGAATCCACGTAATTATTGGAACTATATTTATTATAGTAACAATAAAACGAATAATAAGTTTTCACTTCTCATCATATCACCACATTGGATTTGAAACATCAGCATGATACTGACATTTTGTAGACGTAGTATGATTATTCCTTTACATTTCAATTTACTGATGAGGTAGATACTTATTTAGTATATAAAAGTATATAAAGCTTCCAACTTTAAGGTTTAATTTAAAATAAGTAATAATATTAATAATTTCCTATATAACAATAACATTAATGTTAACAATATTAATAATATTAATAATAAAAATAATTACAAAAAAATCAATCATTGACTTAAATAAATCATCCCCATTTGAATGCGGAATAAATACAATCTCATACAAACGACTCCCATTCTCATCCCACTTTTTCTTAATTGCAGTAATCTTCTTGATTTTTGATATTGAAATCATTATAATTTCACCAACAATCATAACCATAAAAACCTCAAGACCTATAATATGAATAATTACATCATTTTCATTTATTACAATTATTATTATAGGTTTATATTATGAATGATCAAACGGACTAATTAAATGATCAAAATAGGATTATAGTTAAAAATAACATTCAAATTGCAATTGAAAAGTACATAAATGTTGATCTTAAACATAGAAGTAAAATAAAAATTACAATTAGTTTCGACCTAATATAAGAGAAAATAACTCCATGTTTAATTGAAGCCAAAACAGAGGCATCTTATTGTTAATAAGATAATTGACCTTAATTCCAATTAAAAGAGATATTTAAAGAAATAGCTGCTAACTAATTTCTAAGCGAATAACGTTTATCTCTTATTCTTGTAGTTTATTAAAAACAATTTAATTTCAATAAATAAAAAGAATTAATTCTCAAGAATTCTATTCCTAGTAAAATAAATTTACTCATTAACATTTTCAATATTAAACTCTAAAATATAAGCTATAAGAATTAAAATATAAATAATAAAGAAAAACCCATTATAAATAAAATATAATTAAAACCCCCCAAAAAAATCCATTGTAAAAAATTAGATAAATAAGGAAAATATAAACATAAACCCATTAACCCATAATATTCCCCTCAAAAAAGAAAATCAACAAGACCTTTACTATATATATATATGTACATATATATATATGGAACAAAACCATTAATAAATCACATTCTAGAATTCAAACTTACATAACAAACACTAAAAATAAAATTAAATGAAATAAATTCATAAACTAACCAAAATCTAAGAAAAATAAAAATAATAATTATAAATTTAATATATAAAGGAAAATAAATAAAAAAAACATCAAAACCTACAACCCAATTAAAAAAACAACCAAAAAAAACTCTCAATAAAGATAAAAAAAAAACTCTAAACTTCATTAAATCAAAAGAATCACCAATAAAATACATACAAAAACCTGAATTAACAATTATTCTATAATAAAACAAACGTAAACTATAAAACATAGTTAAACATAAAGAAATATATACTAAAATATAAATTAATAAATTTAAACCTGAACTTAAAGAATACTCAATTAAAAGGTCCTTAGAATAAAATCCAGATAAAAAAGGAATACCACACAAACTTAGTCAAGAAATATTAAAACAAGAAGAAGTCAAAGGTATAACATTACTTATAGAACTCATTATACGAATATCTTGAACATCACCTATAAAATAAATAAAAATTCCTGAACACAAAAACAATAAAGACTTAAATACAGCATGTCTTAATAAATGAAAATATCTTAAATCAACTAAACCTATAAATAAAGAAAACATTATTAAACCTAACTGACTTAAAGTTGAATAAGCAACAACCCTTTTTAAATCAAATTCAAATAAAGCACAAAATGAAGACATAATAATAGTAATAAAACTAATAAACAAAAATAAATAATTTAAATAAAAAAATACATTAAAAAAACGAATTAATAAATAAACACCTGCAGTAACTAATGTTGAAGAATGAACTAAAGCTGATACAGGAGTGGGTGCAGCTATTGCTGCAGGTAACCAACAAGAAAAAGGAATCTGAGCTCTCTTGGTAAAAGATGAAATAAAAATTAAATAATAAATCTCTGAATTATAAATGAACCTATTAAAAATAAAATGTCAACCCCCATAAGAAACAACCCAACCAATACAAATTAAAATACCAATATCACCTAAACGATTTGTTAAACAAGTAATAATTCCAGATAAATATCTCCTTAAAGAATTATAATAAACAACTAAACAAAAAGAAACTAAACCTAATCCATCTCAACCTAACATAATTCTAATTAAATTAGGACTAATAATTATTAAAAACATTCTTAAAATGAATAAAATAACTAAATATAAAAAACGAATTATAGAATAACTATAAAATCCTATATACTGCCATCTATAAAGAACTACTATAGAAGAAATAATTATAATTAATGAACAAAAAAATATAGAAACCCAATCAATCAAAATTAAATAAATAAATTCAACTCCTCCTAACCCAAATACCCTATACTCCAATATAATTGAACAATCATTTATTAAAAAATAAAACCCTATCAAAAAAAAAAAAAAAAAAAAAAAAAGAAAGATAACCCAATATAAATAAACCTTATATAAAAAAATAACTTAGAGTAAAAACTTCTCAAAGACCACAACTTTGTATTTTAAATTAAACTACCCAAGCTAAAAAATATCAATTAAAAGAATAACAGCAATTAATATAAACACATGAACCGTGCTAATTAAAAATTCACAAACAAAGCCTGAATTGAAACTAAATGAATACATAAATATACCATGCTGACTATAAAGGTATAAATACACACAAAAACATGATCCAAAAAAAGAAATAAAAAAAAAATATAAGCCTGAAAATCCTCAATATTCAATTATACTTCTTAAAATCAATAATTCTCCAATAAAATTTAATCTAGGAGGACAACTCATATTAAATATACATAGTAAAAACCAAAAAATAGAGATACTTGGTATGTATAATACTATACCTTTAATTAAAAAAAAACTACGTCTATTTAGACGTGAATAAAAAATATTAGCTAAACAGAATAAACCAGAAGAACAAGCACCATGCCCAAACATTAAAACATAAGAACCAACTAAACCAAACAAATTTATTCTAAGCAAACCTAATAAACATAACCCTATATGAGAAATAGATGAATAAGCTACTATTCTCCTTATATCCCCTTGAATTAAACAAATTAATCTTACAATTAATGAACCACAAATTACCAAAGAATAAAAAACATAAGAATTATAAAAAAAACCAAATTCAAATATATATATAAACCGAATAATACCATAACCACCTAATTTTAATATTAAACCTGCTAAAATTATTGAACCGGCAACTGAGGCCTGAACATGAGCCTTTGGTAATCAAAAATGAAGTATAAATATAGGAGCCTTAACTAAAAAAGAAAACATTATAATAAAATATAATAAAAATCTTATTCTAAAACAATTTAAATAATCAAAAAAAAAGGAATAAAAAAATCTATACAAATAAAGAATTAAAAGAAAAAAAGGAAGAGATGAAAAAACTGTATAAAACAATAAATATATACCTGATATTAAACGCTCAGGCTGATAACCTCAACCTAATAATATAATAATTATAAAAATTAATCTTAATTCAAAAAATAAATACATAAAAAAAACATTTAAAGAAAAAAAAAACAAAATAATTCTTAATGATAAAAACAAACTTACTCTTAAAAAAAGATTTATATCAATTGACAACTTAACTAAATTTCTTCTAACAATCATTAAATTCAAAATAATTAAACATAACATCACAAGACCAAAAGAAATATAATCCAAGCCAAAATCATAAAAAATCATACTAAAATACAAATTAATATTTACATTAAATATAAATATAAAAAAAACAATAGAAAACATAAACTGAAATAAATATCAACAATTAAATATAAATAAATTAAGGATCAAACTAAACATATATAAAATTATTATCATTTAAATATAATATTTAAATAATCATTACCGTGATTACGAATTATTACAACAATAATAGATAAACCTATAACACTCTCACAAACATAAAATATTATTAAATACAAATAAATATAAGAAACTAATCTATATAATAAACTTATTATAATTAAAATCAATAAAGACAAAACAATAAATTCTAAAACTATTAAAGTTAACAAAACATGCTTTCGTATATAAATTAAAGATATTAAACTAATAAAATAAATATAATAAACAAAATATAAACTCATAAGTTTTAATAATTTAATGAAAATATTAATCTTGTAAATTAAACTTAAGCTAAGCTTTTAAAACATCAGTAGAAAAAGAAATATCTTAAGCCTCCAAAACCTAAATTTTAATTAAACTATCTACTGAAATTAAAAGAATACTTATCAAGACAATAATTATACTAGCATTAATTACGCCTATAACCTATAATCCATTACAAATAGGTATTATTTTATTAATTCAAGCTTTACTAACAACAATTCTAATTAATACAATGATAACATCATCATGATTCAGACTAATCACATTTATTATAATAATTGGAGGGCTATTAATTCTATTTACATATATAAGAAGAATTGCATCCAATGAAAAAATTAAATTAAAATTAAATTTAACATTAATATTAATAATCTTAACATTTCCTATGGATGAAATATTAATTAATCAAGTAAACGAAATACAAAATATTTCAATCCTAAAGAATGAAATAATCACACTATCTAAAATATTCAATTTTAAAACCATATACATATCAATATTTATAATTATATATCTTCTATTAGCAATAATTATAGTATCAAAAATAATTAAAACTTATAAAGGACCTCTTCGATCTAAATATGAATAAATCAATTCGAAAAAAAAACATCATAAACGTAATCAATAATATATTAATTGATTTACCAACCCCATCTAACATTTCATTATGATGAAACTTTGGATCAATATTAGGAACATGTCTAATAATACAATTAATCTCAGGAATTATATTATCAATACACTATTCACCCAATACTATAATAGCATTCGACTCCATTAGACATATCATACGTAACGTTAATTATGGGTGAATTATACGAACAATTCACTCTAATGGTGCATCACTATTCTTCATTTGCCTATACCTACATACAGGACGGGGTATATATTATGGATCATATAAATTAATTTATACTTGAATAATTGGAGTAATTATTATACTATTAACAATAATAACAGCATTTTTAGGATACGTACTACCATGAGGTCAAATATCATTTTGAGGAGCTACAGTAATTACGAATTTAATATCAGCAATTCCTTATATTGGTAATAATATAGTAATATGAATTTGAGGGGGTTTTGCAGTTGATAACGCAACATTATCTCGATTCTTTAGACTACATTTTACTATACCTTTTATTATCTCTATAATAGTAATTATCCATTTAACATTTCTTCACCAAACAGGTTCAACAAATCCTCTAGGAATAAACTCAAACATTGATAAAATTCCATTTCATCCATTCTTTTCAACTAAAGACATAATAGGGCTAACAATTATAATAATAATAATGTTAATATTAAACTTCTATAAACCATATATATTAATAGACCCTGACAATTTTAATCCTGCTAATCCTATAGTTACACCAATTCATATTCAACCAGAATGATATTTTTTATTTGCTTATGCAATTCTACGGTCAATCCCCAACAAACTAGGAGGAGTAATAGCATTACTTATATCAATTCTTATATTAATTTTTATCCCTATATCTACAAAATCAAAATTTAAAGGTATAAACTTTTACCCATTAAATCAAATAATATTCTGAATATTCTTAACAACAGTAATTATATTAACATGAATTGGAATAAAACCAGTAGAAATACCATACACTGACATTGGTATAATAATAACAATAATATACTTTATATATTTTATTTTTAATCCTATAATATTAAAAATCTGAGATATTTTAATTTCATAGTTAATTAGCTTATAATAAAGCATGTATTTTGAAAATACAATAAAGACTAACATTTATTAACTTAATAAAAAAAAATGATAAATTATAACTAACCTTAAAAAAATAAAAAAATAAAAAAAATTTAAAGATAAAGGCAAATAACACCTTCAAGCTAAAAATATTAATTTATCATAACGATACCGAGGAATACTAGCTCGTACTCAAATAAATAAAAAACATAAGAAAACAACCTTTAAATAAAAACCTATACTAAAAAAATTACCACCAAAATATACTAAACATGTAATTAAACAAATAAAAATAATTCTTGAATACTCAGAAATAAACAAAAAAGCAAACAACCCTCTACCATATTCAATATTAAAACCAGAAACCAATTCACTTTCACCCTCAGAAAAATCATAAGGTGAACGATTAGTTTCAGCTAAACAACAAGAAAATCAACACATAAAAATTGGAAAAGAAATAAAAACAAATCAAGATCCAACCTGACAAAAAAATAAACTTAAAAATCTATAACTATCACATATAATAAAATAAATAATTAAAAAAAAAGACAAAGAAACCTCATAAGAAATCGCTTGAGAAACCCCTCGCATTCTACCAATTATTGAATAAACTCTATTTGAAGACCAACCACAAATAATTATAAAATATACACCAACACCACAAAAACAGAGAAAAAATAATAAACCATAACTAAATTCAATAAAATTATAATAAATAGGTAATAGAACTCAACATATCAAAGAATAAAACAAACCTAATAAAGGACAAAAAATATAAATAATAAAATTTCTATTTATAGGTAACAAATCTTCCTTAATAAATAACCTTAAACCATCAGAAAAAGGCTGTAACAAACCTAAATAACCAACCCTATTTGGACCTTTACGCAATTGTATATATCTTAAAACCTTACGCTCCAATAAAGTAAAAAACCCAACTGAAATTAAAACCATAAATATAATTAATAAGCAAATTAAATAAAAAATTACTAGATGTAATATAAATTACTTAATTAAATTCTAAAATTAATACATAAACTCTGTCAAACTAGCCAAAAATAAATAATAAGAATTAATAACTATGGTCCTTTCGTACTAATAATCAAAATAAATTTTAAGATAGAAACCAACCTGGCTTACACCGGTTTGAACTCAAATCATGTAAGAATATAAAAGTCGAACAGACTTAATCTTAAAGCTTCTGCACCTTAAACTAATCTTAATTCAACATCGAGGTCGCAAACTTTAATTTAAATATGAACTTCCTATTAAAATTACGCTGTTATCCCTAAGGTAACTTATCTTAAAATCTAAAAAAGGATCAATAAAAAACATAAATAAATGAATTAAATAAAAAAAGATAAACAAATTTATTAATCACCCCAATTAAAAAATTAAATTAAATAAACAAATTAAACCTAAATAAAAATTAATTAAAAAAAATTTAAAGTTCTATAGGGTCTTATCGTCCCTAAAAAAAAAATTAGCTTTTTTACTAAAAAATAAAATTTTAATAATAAAATCAATAAAGTAAATTTCTCATTTATCCTTTCATTCAAGTTTCCAATTAAAAAACTAATTATTATGCTACCTTTGTACAGTCAATATACTGCAGCCATTTAATTAAGATCAATCATTGGGCAGAAATTATCTTATATAAAACCATAAAAAAATGTTTTTGATAAACAGTTGAAAATTATATATGCTGAATTAATAAAAATATAACTAAAAATTATACTTATAAAATCAATATTAATAAATAAATAAATTAAATAAAAAAGCTAAATAAAAAATTAAATTAAATAAAATAAAAAAAAACTAAAATAATCTATTAAGAACTAAATAAAAGATTCTATCAATAATAAAAATAATAAATAAGAAATTATAATAAAATATTAAGATTATCCTTAATAAATTAAGAATTAAAGTTTAAATAATAAAATAAATAAATAATTCTATAATTAAATTAAATCTCTAACAACCAGATATATAATAAGAACGTTAACATCTAACTACTATAATTAAATTAAATAAAATTATACAACAATTTAAATAAAATAAAAATAAATATCTTATATTCGGGAATAAAAAATAAATTTATTAATAAACCTTCCCTAATACAAAAGGTACTAAAAATTTAACCTTAATATTATAAATCAACCTTAACAGTAAATAAATAAATAATTAATTAAAATACTAAAACCAAATAATAATAATAAAAAATAATGACTAATTAAAATAAGGAAAGAAAAAATCATCTTATAAATGTAAAATATATATTTTAAATAAACTAAATCCTGAAGAATTACTAACCTCACTTTCCAGTAAGATTACTTTGTTACGACTTATCCAAAAAAAAATGGAGCGACGGGCAATATGTACATGATTTATAGCTAAATTCAAAATAAATAATTAAATAAAATTACTTTCAAATCCTCTTTCAAAAAAAATAATATAAAATAATCCAAAATATATTAATATTAAAGTAACCCATTTAAACTAAAATAAAACTGCACCTTGACCTAATATAAATTAAATATTATTAAAGAAAACCCCTTAAAAATTATTCATCATAGCGATATACAAATTAAATTAAAGTAGTAACTATTGTGGTTTATCAATTAATAAACAGGTTCCCCTGAGAAGATTAAATCACCGCCAAATTCTTTGAGTTTTATAGGACATAACTATCAATATTCATATAACAAACTAAACAAAAAATAATAGGGTATCTAATCCTAGTTTTAAAATAATATTTACAAGAAAATTAAAAAGAATTATATAAAAATATAAATTCAACCTAAATATTTTAAATCAATAATCAACTAATATAAACAAATAAAAATATAAAAAATTACCTTGAATAAATTTGTATAACCGCGGATGCTGGCACAAAATTAACCTAGTCTATATAAATATCTGTATATTAACTATAATATAAACCAATACTAATTACTGCTTTTTTTAAAATTAATTAAAATACATATAATCAATTTATAAAAGAAACTATTAAGACAGAATCAAACTTTGATTTTTACATTAAAAAATAGATTAACTAGTTATAACCATCAAAATAATCAACATCTTAAATAGATAAATGATAAATAGATAAATCTCATTAGTTATACAGGATTAATGTATTAAATAGATAATCTATAATAAAATAATCACCATCTTAAATAGATAAATGATAAATAGATAAATCTCATTAGTTATACAGGATTAATGTATTAAATAGATAATCTATAATAAAATAATCACCATCTTAAATAGATAAATGATAAATAGATAAATCTCATTAGTTATACAGGATTAATGTATTAAATAGATAATCTATAATAAAATAATCACCATCTTAAATAGATAAATGATAAATAGATAAATCTCATTAGTTATACAGGATTAATGTATTAAATAGATAATCTATAATAAAATAATCACCATCTTAAATAAATATATCTAGTTTAGATTAATTATATTATCATATAAAATTAATTATCGTAGTCTAAATTAATTAATTTATGAAGATCATTAAATACTATTAAGTTATAATTAATAATTAACATTAATACATATGAAATTAAGAATAAATCTTAATTATGCAATTAATTATAATTAAGTATATTTACATTTAATGTATATTATATAATTAATTTTAATTTCAATTTAACGATAATATATAATACTAATATTTCAATCTTCTTTCTTCCATTTATGGCGTTTAGGAAGAAAGAAGATTGATTTTATTATAATTTATCTTTAAAGTTTATGAATACAAATTTCTTAGTTGTAATTTTAAAATTAATTATAATTAAATTACTTAATTAGTGTTGATTTTACTTTTAGCTTAGATTGTATCATTGTTATTTTATTAGAATTATAATTTTATTTCTAATCAAATAATTATTATATATAAGAATACAATCTTATTTCTAATCAAATAATTATTATATATAAGAATACAATCTTATTTCTAATCAAATAATTATTATATATAAGAATACAATTTTATCTTTCATTAAATACTTATTATATATATATATATATACTTAAAATACAAGAAATTTAACTTATATTTTAAGAGGTATAATTTTTATTTATATTTATATATATAGAAAATATATTTTTAACTCAAAAAATAAGGTATAGTTTACTAACTTATATAGAACTATTTTTATAAATAAAAATCAAAATA